CCGCCCCTTTTCGTTGACAAATAAGAAATTCCGAATACAATTCGGATATCATAAAGATTACCATATATAACACAAAATTTCTCCGCCGATTCCTTGTAGTCGAGCCTCTCGGTCTGTCATTATACCTCGAGAAGTAGAAAGAATTACAATCCCCATCCCGCCTAGAATTCTAGGAATTCGTTGATAGTTAGAATAGATTCGTAGGCCAGGTCTACTAATCCGTTTTAAATTTAAAATAGTTCTAGATGGTCCTTTCCTATTCCTTCTATGCCGTAGGGTTAAAACAAAAAAATATTTCTTGTTTTCCTGATGTTTTCTCACGTTTTCGATAAACCCTTCTCGTAAAAGTATTTGAACAATGTTTTCGGTGATCTTAGTAGATGCTATTCGAACCGTCCCTTTTCTATTCATGTCGGCATTTCGTATAGAAGTTATTATGTCAGCAATAGTGTCCCTACCCATGATAAACTTTAATTACTCTTTCCTCCCATTTTTGATATAATCAACATGTTTTTATTTCCATTTTAAAAAAATATTTAATATTTCTATTTATTTAACATAGTATTTAAAAATTCTTTAATTATGTTAAATATAAGGTATATGCGTGAGATACAATCTAATTTCATACAAATACTATGTATAATAGAACTATCATCTTATAATACAGTGGATTCGAGTGATACTAGGTTGTATAGCTGGGAAGAGACTTAACTGTCTCAACTCTCGGGCAATCGCACCAAAAACTCGAGTTCCTTTTGGATTTCCTTCTTGATCAATAACAACTGCAGCATTGTCATCATATCGTATTATCATACCGTTGTCACGTTTAAGTTCTTTACAAGTGCGTACAATTACAGCTCTGATCACTTCTGATCTTTCTAGAGGTGTGTTTGGTAATGCTTCCTTGATCACAGCAACAATAATGTCACCGATATGAGCATATCGGCGATTACTAGCTCCGATGATTCGAATACACATTAATTCTCGAGCCCCGCTGTTATCCGCTACATTCAAATGGGTTTGAGGTTGAATCATATCATTTTGTAATCTGTTCTTTCAATGCAAAGAGTGAAGGAAAAAAAAGAAATATTGTTTGTCCAAAAAAAAGAAACCTGCAATTTTTTCCCCAAGACTTTTTTCTTTGGCTCTACGTTCCTATTTATCCCGAAATAATGAATTGAGTTCGTATAGGCATTTTTGAGGCCGCTATTGAAATAGCCTTTCTGGCTATATTTTCTGCTACTCCACCCATTTCATAAAGTATTCTACCTGGTTTAACGACAGCTACCCAATATTCGGGGGATCCTTTACCCGAACCCATACGTGTTTCTGTAGGTCTTACTGTAACTGGTTTGTCTGGAAATATACGTACCCATATTTTTCCACCGCGCCGCACATTTCGTGTCATTGCTCGTCGCCCTGCTTCTATTTGTCTAGATGTGATCCAAGCCGGTTCAAGTGCCTGAAGAGCATATTTACCGAAAGAAATACGATTGCCTCGATAAGATATCCCTTTCATTCTTCCTCTATGTTGTTTACGAAATCTGGTTCTTTTGGGGTTATAGTTGATGCTTCTTTTTCAATTCCATCTCTACTACAAAACCGTACATGAGATTTTCACCTCATACGGCTCCTCGCGAATTAAAGGATTCAATTTGAATGAAAATATACTTTTTTTGGACAAACAATATTTCTTTTTTTTTTTCTTTTTCAATAATATACATAATGTCTTTTTTTTATAACGAATCGTTTTTTTTGTTTTGTCTTTTATCATATTGGATCAAACAAGATTGACTAATCTAAAAAAAGCCTTCGCGGGCGAATATTTACTCTTTCAATATCTATTTCCGTTGTAGGGTTAGCTCATAATTTCTCGGAAAAAGTGAATTGGCCTCGGTTCGTTCCGCCATCCCACCCAATGAATTATTAGGATTCGTTTTTCAATAGAATCCTATGTATTCATTGGTTCCGTCGTTCCCATCGCTTCTCAATTAATGGTTAGGTTTGAATTCTACAATGGAGCTCTCATGAAATTTGTTCTTGAGTCAATCTTCTCAGTCTTTATTGGCTCGAGGCTCTTTATTTTTTTATGAACAGATTTATCTAGTTATGGGTGAATCAGTATTGATGCGTTCTAACACTGCCTTTTCTGAGATGACTCATAAACCTTACATATATTGGAATGGGTGATATATCATTGATATTCTTTTTCTTTCTTTCTCTCACCCTTCCATTTATCTGCATACTTTTCTATCCAAATCAGATTGGTTTTTCTTTTGTTTATGCAAATAAAATTCAGCTGCTACAATGATATGACCAATATATCATATCTTGACTGGTTTTTTGTATCCAGATAATGCGAAGCAATGAGTTGGTTATTAGTTCTATAGTTATTAGTTCATAGTAGGGGTCGGTCCATTTTCTTTTTGAATCCTATCCTCTAAAAAAAACCAACGAGTCACACACTAAGCATAGCAATTATATAAACTGATCAATCAAA